CATGATCGGGTCTGATCATAGAAAAGATTCTCTTCAAACGAACCGGCCTATCTTCTGTATGGGGCTTACGCGGTGGTTGGAACAAAGACACATTTTTTTGTTGTGAATTCAAATGTGGCAGATAGATAAGGACATATATCTGCAAGGCCCGATCAATAGTTCAAGTCACACACTCCCATAATCCATTTTATCTTCGGAAAATTCACTTCAACTATGAGTGTCAAAAAAATAATACATTTTTGTAGAGTTGAAGAGAAATATCCCAATACATGTCTTATTTTTTTTTTTCAATAATCCATATTTGTAGCAATGAAATACTAGTGTTCCTACCCCAAGTGATAGATGATTGATTACACGATGGTATATATTCTTTATAAAGGACCAGAAATACCTTGCTTACGTATCATTGGGAAGTGCATTAACATAAATACGGCGGTAAGAAGAGGTAATACAAAAGTGTGTAAACTATAAAAACGAGTCAAAGTGGATTGTCCTACACTAGCACTTCCGCGTAATAACTCTACCAGAGGCGAGCCTATTACAGGAATAGCGTCTGGTACGCCTGTTACAATTTTTACTGCCCAATAACCAATTTGGTCCCGAGGTAAGGAATAACCAGTTACACCAAAAGATGCGGTCAATACACCCAAAACCACACCTGTAACCCAAGTCAATTCACGAGGTTTTTTAAAGCCGCCGGTGAGATACACGCGAAATACGTGCAGGATCATCATTAGGACCATCATACTTGCCGACCATCGATGAACTGATCGGATTAACCAACCAAAATTAGCTTCAGTCATTATATATTGAACAGAAGCAAAGGCCTCCGTAACGGTCGGACGATAATAAAAAGTCATAGCAAACCCGGTAGCTACTTGTACTAAAAAACAAGTAAGCGTAATTCCCCCTAGACAATAAAATATGTTGACGTGAGGAGGAACATATTTACTAGTTATATCATCGGCAATTGCCTGAATCTCAAGACGTTCTTCGAACCAATCATAGATTTTATTGAGATAGGTAAATCAAGGGGACCCCCCCGGAGAACCGTATATGAAAATTTCATCTCGTACGGCTCAAACAGAAACACCCAAATACTAGTTCTAACGGATGTGTGTAATATAAAGTTTGAAATTTATTAATTCTATGATTTATGATTCAATTTTTTTTTGAAGATACTAAAGAATAAAAATCCGAAAGCTCTTCTTTGTGGTTATAATGCCAAAAAATCAAGTCGGCTCATTCGTCTATATATTGATCGTTATAGGCCTCTTGAATCTTCTATTTACCTATTTTCTTTGGTGTTATTTATGTGTAATGCGGCTTTACTGCTGTTTTCTTTATTATTGATAGGAATTCTCTTGTTAAGACCCTATGAATTGATTAAAACCTCAGATTCATACTAAAACCACGATGATTCAATAAAACCCTTTCAAACTAAGTCTAAGTCCCAAAATTCCCTGAGTAAGAACCATTGGATCATCACTTATTCAATGAATAGATATAATGACTAAAAATCCAAACCAAAGAAACCTTTGTTTTGTCCTTTGATCAAAATAAGCATAAACGAAAGTTTGAAAGAATAAAAATATTTCTATTTATAACTTCTAACTCTTTGAAAAAATTTTTTGAAGTCCGGACACGAGGTCTGACTATTAAGTATGAATCATAGTTCTAATAGTAATCTATTTCATATATTCCGTGCTCCAGATACTAGAATGAATATCCGACGAAGTAAAACCATCTCTATCAAGATGACAGACCCATTCTCTGTACTATCCATAGGATCATTTATACCAAGTCACACACTCATATTCCGGAAATACAGAAACAAAGAAATTCCACGGTCAAACTACCAAAATAGAATGGGATAAAAATCAGAAACCTAAACGCTTCACTTTGTATTGAAAAAGCCAGTTAATGGTTCTTGTGAATCTAATTCATTGAAATTCCATCCAGTAAAATGGAAGAATTATAAATCTCCAAAATAATAGATAGGAATATCGCGAATAGAGCCATTGCGAGACCCATCAAAGGAGTAGTTCCCCACCCAGGAGCTACTTTACCATATTCTGAATTCAATGGTTTCAATAAACTCCCCGCATTAGTTCGTTTTGGGCGGCCAGATCTAGAACTACCTTCAACGGTTTGTGTAGCCATAATATTTTATATTCAGTAAGATCTGTTGACTTTGTATACCATTCCGTTGTAAATAAATGATCTTATCATAGATCCATTGTGGTCTTAAAACTTTATAATGTCTTAAAACTATATAATCATGGAAACAGCAACCCTAGTTGCCATCTTTTTATCTGGTTTACTTGTAAGTTTTACTGGGTACGCCTTATATACTGCTTTTGGGCAACCCTCTCAACAACTAAGAGATCCATTCGAGGAACACGGGGACTAGTTGAAGTACGGATCCTCCCAATATTGGGAGGATCCGTACTTCAATTGAGATAATGACAAATCATTTCACCTTTTTAGTTGGAACTTTAGGCGGGTCTCGAAAAAAGATAGCGAAAAAAATTATTCCTAGAGTTGAGACTAAAAGGAATGTATAAACCAATGCTTCCATAGATTCGATCGTGGTTTACAATTATAGCTTCCATACCTGTTTATTTGGGATCGTCTCCCGGATAAATAAAGAACAAGAGTCAAAGAAAAGGCAGTGATTCAAATCAAGATTTATCTGGTACCCCATCTAAAAATCACAAAAAGAAAATAAAAATGAAAAGTAACAAGTAACAAAGCATATTGTATCAGACTACTTGTCTTCTTGTAGTTGGATCTCCAAGTTTTTGGAATGCTCCAAATTCCACTTGAGCATCTAAATCTGGATCAATACCAGCAAAAACATCTCGAAACAAGGTTCTAGCACCATGCCAAATGTGTCCGAAGAAGAAGAGCAAAGCAAACGAAGCATGTCCAAAAGTAAACCAACCCCGTGGACTGCTACGAAAAACACCATCGGATTTCAAAGTAGCACGATCTAATTCAAAAATCTCACCCAATTGAGCACGTCTAGCATATTTTTTCACAGTAGCGGGATCGCTATAACTGACTCCGTTGAGTTCGCCGCCATAGAACTCGACAGTTACACCTACTTGTTCGACACTATATTTTGATTCCGCCCTTCTAAAAGGAACATCGGCTCTAACAATTCCGTCTCCGTCTACCAAAACAACCGGAAATGTTTCAAAAAAAGTAGGCATACGACGTACAAAAAGTTCGCGCCCCTCTTTATCTCTAAAGATAGGATGTCCTAACCACCCAACAGCTATTCCATCCCCGTTGTCCATTGAGCCCGCTCTGAATAACCCCCCCTTTGCCGGATTATTGCCGATGTAATCATAAAAAGCTAGTTTTTCGGGAATTTTAGACCAAGCTTCAGATAAACTTTGATTTTCAGCCAACCCAGCACCAATTCTTCGATATATTTCTTGTTGGAAGTATCCTTGATCCCATTGATAACGAGTGGGACCAAATAATTCAATCGGGGTAGTTGCTGAACCATACCACATAGTTCCAGCAACTACAAAAGCGGCAAAAAAGACAGCAGCAATACTACTGGAAAGGACGGTTTCAATATTTCCCATACGTAATCCTTTGTATAGGCGTTGAGGTGGACGTACACTAAGATGGAATAGACCCGCCAATATGCCCAAGGTCCCTGCTGCAATATGATGAGAGGCTATTCCTCCCGGAACAAAAGGATCAAAACCCTCCACACCCCACGCTGGATTTACGGATTGTACCCTTCCAGTTAGTCCATAAGGATCGGACACCCATATTCCAGGACCATACAATCCTGTTACATGAAATGCACCAAAACCAAAGCAAGCCACCCCTGATAGAAATAAATGAATTCCAAAGATCTTAGGCAAATCCAAAGAGGGTTTTCCTGTACGTTCATCAGTAAATATTTCTAGATCCCAATACACCCAATGCCAGATAGCTGCCAAAAAGCACAAGCCCGAAAACACAATATGTGCCCCGGCCACACCTTCGTAACTCCAAATACCCGGATTCGTTACAGTACCCCCTGTGATACTCCAACCGCCCCATGAATTGGTTATTCCTAAACGAGTCATGAAGGGTATAACGAACATACCCTGTCTCCACATTGGATCAAGAACAGGATCAGAAGGATCAAAAACTGCTAATTCGTATAGAGCCATCGAACCGGCCCAACCAGCAACCAGAGCTGTATGCATTATATGGACAGAAATCAAACGACCGGGATCATTCAATACGACGGTATGAACACGATACCAAGGCAAACCCATGGAAATACCCCTTTATCAATGAAAAATAGACACAATGTAACTTTATTGCATTGGAAAAAACTATGCTGTGGACCCTCTTTTTAGTGGATTATCTTGGGGAAAGAATTAATATTTGTTTGATTTGTTTGATTCTTTTCAATTACTTTTAGTAATAATGAAACTATTTTGTTCGTAGGAACAAAAAGAAGCAGATCTATTCTACACCCGATAAGTACCAATACGCAATGGTAGGGGAGTTGATACCATTTTCTATGAGTGAATGCATATATATATTTGTTCATCATTCAAAGGACTTATTTGTAATAATTTTCCTTTATTCATTTTGTCTTCTTTATCTTTTTTTATAAACTTAGTCAATCTATGGATAAAATATGATAAAGGCCAATATTAGTAGGACACTAAATCCATTGTTACGCTTTCACATCAAAGTGAGATATAGTACTTAATTTTTCTTTTATTTAATGCCTATTGGTGTTCCAAGAGTACCTTTTCGAAGTCCTGGAGAGGAAGATGCATTGTGGATTGACGTATAGTGCGACTTGTCAGATATATTGGGTCATATGGTATTTCCCCATTCTCTTCCCCGATCGAGATATCCTCCCCTTCGCCCAAGAAAGATTGATTGAATTATCAAAAATTTGGAGCGTGAAGTTCAATTAGATCCATTTTTTCGGGAGGGTATACAGATTAATATTATCAATTAGAATAATTTATGGTTATCTTGGTTAGGCCAATAAAATGAAGTATCCAGGCTCCGTTTAGAAAAAAACCGGTAAAAAATCTATTTATGATTACTATTTCTATCATATTCTATTTCTTTATATATTTATAATAGAAGTGATCTCAAACAGTTAATCAATCGAGTAATATGATGAATGCATTGAATATCTGTTGTAAGACATGAAATAAATTGTAAAAAGGAAGTCGTAGCAAAAGGACGTGGTATTGGGGCATTTGTCATATATGTGCAAATCCAAATCGGGCGGATCTTTACTCGGAGTAGAGCATAAACCTAAAAAAATTGAAGAAGCCCATTCAGGAACAAGAAAATTACATCGCGATTGAGATTGTATCTCGATGAAACAATACATCAATGAAAAGTTAGTTAGATAAATTTAGTAATTTTTTTTTATAGATAAACAAAACAGGCCAAAACCCATCTTTTTTGAAAAATGAAAGAAAAGCCCCTTTTTATACCTGGTATGAAAAAAAAAAAAAAATAAAAGAAAGCGCTAGAATCTACATCTACACATTGATTCTTTTTTTTTTCGTTATTTTTGTTGAACCGTATGCATCAAAAGGTGCATGTACGGTTTCTAAGGGATACAACTTTATCCCAATCAACCGACTTTATCGAGAAAGATTACTTTTTTTAGGCCAAGGGGTTGATAGCGAGATCTCGAATCAACTTATTGGTCTTATGGTATATCTCAGTATAGAGGATGATACCAAAGATCTATATTTGTTTATAAATTCTCCTGGCGGATGGGTAATACCCGGAGTAGCTATTTATGATACTATGCAATTTGTGCGACCAGATATACAGACAATATGCATGGGATTAGCCGCTTCAATGGGATCTTTTATTCTGGTCGGAGGAGAAATTACCAAACGTCTAGCATTCCCTCACGCTTGGCGCCAATGAGTTTTTTATTTGATTTGAGAGAAAAAAGAAGACTATGCCTTCGCGCTATATGAAATATGAATATTAAGTAATAATAGCATGGCACTTCGAATTCGATATGATAAATTTTTTTAACCCTTAAATTATGTATCGAAAGAGTAGTATGAGATAAAAGGTATTTCCGATTTTATCTAATCTATCGGGAGGCCTATTTCAGCGTCACAAACTTTTTTGTTTTCACGCCGGGAGGCTCTTAACAATATTTAGGTTATGAAAGAATATGAAAATAAAAAAAATCTTGTTTTTTTATTTGAAAAAAAAAAAAAGAAACTTTGGGATTGCTAAATAACAGACGAAATAAATATATAAAGCAACGGAGCCATCATAGTATTTTTGAACTACTCCAAAAACAAAAAGAAGGGTGGTTATTGGATCATTTACCAACCCGAGTCTGATAGACCCTATATTTCATTTATTTGATATTTAAGTAAGGTAAAAACGAATTCCATTATAGAGCCGTATGCAATGCGTAAAAGATGCCTGTACGGTTGTTCAATTATATATTTTATTATTCTTTATCTCTTCACCTTATCATCATGCGAGATAGAATAAACATTTATTATGTTATATCATCAGGGTAATGATCCATCAACCTGCTAGTTCTTTTTATGAGGCACAGACGGGAGAATTTATCTTGGAAGCGGAAGAACTTTTGAAGCTGCGCGAAACCGTCACAAGGGTTTATGTACAAAGGACAGGCAAACCCTTATGGGTTGTATCCGAAGATATGGAAAGAGATGTTTTTATGTCAGCAACAGAAGCCCAAGCTCATGGAATTGTTGATCTTGTAGCGACTGAATAAAAAAGAAAAAATAACAAAAATTTCAGACGAATTGATGATTTGAGATTTTATCTTCTTACCGGATTTAATATTCTATTCATTAATCTATTAATATAGAAATAAAATAATTCATAATCATCCGGTTAAGATCGATCTAAACCAGCCCATTATGTATATGATTCAATATGCCAACTATTAAACAACTTATTAGAAACACAAGACAGCCAATCAGAAATGTCACGAAATCCCCCGCTCTTGGGGGATGTCCTCAGCGACGAGGAACATGTACTAGGGTGTATGTGCGACTCGTTCAGATCATGGGCTAGGACAAAAGAAAGAAAACAATTGATCCAGTATCAACGATCAGTACCAGTGAATAGACTAGAATGGAAGAACTCCATTCAATATCTAAAAATAAAAAAGATCTATCCTTCTATTGTGGTATCAAATGTATGGTTTCCGTTGGTGCAAATCCAATCAACTCCGTTTTAAATTTAAGATGAGAAAGAATTCTCCATTGATAGCAAATGATATCCATTAAGCAGGGGAAATACTATTTTAAAAAGCAGAAAAATTATGCCTTACTCTTGCAAGAACGGACTAACAGGGTCAGCTACTCAGCTAATCTTCATAATTAAATACCGTTACTGTATAAGTAGATCTCATTGTGAAAGACCTCGTACTGGATAATTATGGGTAGAGCCAAAGAGTGTGAACTGTACAAGTTAACAATAACATTGATTAAATGAAAGAAGGGCTCCGGTGTATAGAGAGGACCTCACCGTTTAAGAAGTAACCATAGAAACGATGGAACCCACTATATCCATTTATATTTACTACTTTTATGTTTTATGTGTTTTTGATACCTAATATCAATACAATTTTTTTCTAGGCATTTCACCTAGAAAAAAAAAAAAAAAAAATCGTGGTCGGGAAGGTTATAGTAGCAAAAGCCATTGGAATTTAAATTTTATACATTGGAAGAATCCGTTTTGTTATTAATAGACTAGGATACGGGAAGGGAATAACTGAAAGAAAGGAAATCAATTAGTTATTCATCAAAGTTTCATTTATTCAATGACCAGAATTAAACGAGGGTATATAGCTCGAAGACGTAGAACAAAAATTCGTTTATTTGCATCAACCTTTCGAGGGGCTCATTCAAGACTTACTCGTACTATTACTCAACAGAAAATAAGAGCTTTGGTTTCGGCTCATCGGGATAGAGGTAGACAAAAGAGAGATTTTCGTCGGTTGTGGATCACTCGGATAAATGCAGTAATTCGCGAGAATAAAGTATACTTCAGTTATAGTAAATTTATACACAATCTGTACAAGAGACAGTTACTTCTTAATCGTAAAATACTTGCACAAATAGCTATATTAAATAAGAGTTGTCTTTATATGATTTCCAATGAGATCATAAAATAAAGAGATTGGAAGGAATCCGTTGGAATAGTTTAAATGGAGTTCCCTGGAGAATGAACTCTGGGAAGGTAGAGTAGAAATTAGTATGATAAAATATGATAAAGTCATCAAAATGAAGAAAGACGTTAAATAAAAAATATTTATTCCTCTTCTCCCATTTTTTTTCTTACGACAGGACATTTCGATTTTACGATTTTTCGAACAAAAAAAAAAACGTCAATCCGCATTTGAGTTTGGATTGGAATTTTATTTTGATTCAATTCAATTGAAGAGTCAACCTATTTTTTTTCTGGTTCTAAGACCAGCAGCTCTAGCGGTTGACTCGCTTCTTTCAAATTGTTTCTCATTATTAAGAAAAGGTAACGGAGATAAAATACGAGCTTGTTTTATAGCAATAGTAATTAATCGTTGTTGTTTTAAGGTCAATCTATTCACCCGTCTAGATAATATTTTTCCTTGTTCGCTAATAAATCGACTAATTAAACTCATGTTTCTATAATCAATTCGATCCCCCGATTGGATCGGAGGCAAACGCCTACGAAAAGATCGCTTAGATTTAAGAAAGATTCGCTTGGATTTATCCATGGTTTGTTTATTCCTTATCCTGAAAATCCCAATCCTATTTCTTAATTCTACATCATCTTTGATCCGATCGAAATAGGATTTGGTTTGTTTATATTTATTTGTTTCTATTTAAATAAATTAAATTCTATTTAATAAATAAATAATAAATAAATTATATTTAAAATAAATAAAATTATATTTAAATAAATAAATAATAAATAAATTATATTTAAATAAATTAAAATATATTTAAATAAATTAAAAAATAAATTCAAATAAATTATATATATATATTGTTATATATAATATGTAATTTTTCATCTTCCTTGGAAGACTGACACACGAGCGATCGGTTCGATCTATTTCTTTATCTCCCCATGAATCGTATGTTTGTAACAACAGGGACAGAATTTTCTCAATTCCAATCGACTAGGCGTATTGTGTCGATTCTTTTGAGTAATATATCTGGAAATGCCCATTGATTCCTTATTAACACGATTTCGAACACAACTGGTACATTCCAAAATAACCGTTACTCGGACATCTTTACCCTTAGCCATGAACCTCCTTTGGTTTTTGATTCACTCAATTCTTTAATTTTCCGACCCGAAGCAAGGAAGAAGAAAGGACACAAAAATAGAAGCAGGTAACTCGAAATCAAATTATGAAAGAAATATTTTGTTGCAATCAATATAGTAATAAATAATAAGTAATATAATGATTTCTAACTATATTTATAATTTTTAATTGCCGTACAGTATTTCATTTTCAGTTAAGTATCTTGTATGATATTGTTGCCCCAACCACCGCATTTCCATTCTATTATTAATTTAATTTGAGCCTGAGCCCGAGTTCATAGTTTCACTGAGGGTGAAACCGCTTTTTCTTTGTTTTTTTTTTTTTTTAGAAAGAATAAGTAAAAAAAGAAAAAACAAAGAAAAAAAGAAGGGAGGGGTAGGGATTAGTTACAGATATTTGATTGTATCTCTAATCTTCTTCCCCTTCCCATATCAATAGCTAGAATGAAAAAAAGGGGAATATCAACGCATCCGGAAAAAAACGATTGATCTCTATCAATAAACCTGCTAAAGACCCGAACCATAGAGTACTTACTACCGGTGCCACGGAGAGATATGTTTTTAGATCTCGCATTTTAAAAACTCCTCTTTCTGTATTCGTTATTGTAATTTTATTGTAATTTGTAATACATAATGGTAATACATATATGACCGGATGTGTATATGTAGTTAATGACTTACCACTTGTACGCGGAGTTCCTAATTCAAATTGAAATGTACAAAATAGATATTTATTAAAAGAAAAAAATACGTCCATTTCCGCCTTAAATTCCTAAAAAATATTAATTTTTTGTGGTAGATTTCATATTTATTTCATACTTTATATAAGTCTTTTACCATATTATATGTTTGTTATATGATATATGAGACCAAAAGGAAGAAGGAAGAAATGATAAGATAGTTTGGGTATATCAATGTAGGAAATAAAGATGTGGAAAACAAGACAGGGATTCTCTACAATGACACTGTAGACCAATTGAAAGGGATGTAGCGCAGTTTGGTAGCGCGTTTGTTTTGGGTACAAAATGTCACGGGTTCAAATCCTGTCATCCCTACCTATTACTTATCTTCTGAGCAGTAACGAGGGATCAATTGAGATCAATTAATAAAATTGTACATACATAATTAAATAAATATTTTATTTTTATTTTTTTTAGTATATATATATGCAAGATAAATTGGGGTTACAAAATATTTATTGTGATAATAAAGCGCTCTTAGTTCAGTTCGGTAGAACGTGGGTCTCCAAAACCCGATGTCGTAGGTTCAAATCCTACAGGGCGTGATTCTGTGTTCTTGTTAATCGCGGGAGGTCAAAATTACACTAAAATAATTGAGCAGCAACCTAAATTTGACCTCCCGCGGATTAAAGGAAGTAGGAGGTCAATAAAAAACGAGATGTTAATTAATCAAAGATCCAACTGATCACCACGTCTGTATTGTAAATAGGCAGTTACGAATAATCCAGCCAAAGTAATAGGAATTAGACCTAAGACGATTCCAAATAGAAAAACTTCAATCATTTCAATTTGTTTGAAAGGGGGAAGGGAGAGGTAATATTTATCCTTAAATATTAATCTGTATTGACTATACATCTCAATGACCAAGAATTGGTAAGGGACTGGAGAATATATGAACTACCATAGAAAGATTTTTTTATAAATTGTTCATTAAATTAATTTCAAATAAGTCGTATCTTGCTCAGACCGATAAATAGAGCTGAGGTTATAGTCAAAGATGCTAGTAGAAAACCGAAATAACTAGTTATAGTAGGCATGAAAAGGCTAAATGAAATTCTTTTTATACATATGTTTCTAAAGCACTTCCCTAAGTTTCAATTTTTGAAAGATACGAGGATAAACAAAAATACCAACCAATTGAAAGGATAAATTCAATTGAAAATATTTGATTCATCAATTATTATAGACGATACTAATAAAAATAGAGTAACATAAGTAAGAAATCAATTAATCATCTGTGACATTTACCCATCCCACGCTTTTGAATCAATAGATTCATCGGTCAACTCTTGAGTTGACTGAACTAATATATGTATATAACTAACTATATGTATATATAGAATATTAGAAATTATAAATAAAGTAATAATTAAGAACGTTTTTTATAACTTCAGTCACAAAATGAAACTCTCTTTGAATCACTCTGGAATAAAATTGGAAAATAAGTTTGATTGTTTTTTATTGTATCGAAATATCGAATCCATTTTTTTTTTTTCGAACGACACTTCTAATGCACTTTTTTTTTTACTTTAAAGCGAACTCAGTAGTAGTTCATTCACATAATCTCGCGATTGAAAAGAAAAAAGTATCGCACGATAAGATCAATCGAAACTGGGTTTTACATTTTATCTTTCCATATTACAAAGACCCATCTTTGTAATTAGGTCACGAAGGACCCCCTTGGGGGGCTAATAGAATAATGCGTGCATCACGAATATTTATTGTTTTTTATTTATTCGTTGTTCCTCTTTCTTTCATTGAATAATATCTACTATTGTTACTTGTTACTGGGTGGCCAACCAATTCCTAAAAAAAAAAAAAGATTCCAACAAAAAACATCTTATACAACCACAAAACGTATGTTTTTAGATGTAACGTCTAATTGAATCGTAAGAATATGAGAATCTCCTTCATAAATTATTGGAAACCAACCTGTCGAATTCACATTTTACTTGATCTTCAGTTTCTACTGAAGAAAATCCTTATACTACAGGAATTTTAGGAATTTTATATTAAATGGTACAAAATTCTACATCGACAAGCAACAAGAAAAGAAGAAAGAAATTATCTAACACTTCATTTCGATATTGATTGTGAAATTGCATTGCTGTGTCAGAAGAAGGATAGCTATACTGATTCGGTATACTCTAAAAACACCCTTGGTACAATATTGACGATCTCACAAAGATTGGTTTCAGTAAATGGAAATTTACTGATTTAATCTTTTACGGAATCGGCCCCCCCTGACTGTACAAGAATATGCGGAGCTCAACATGTCTGGAAGCACAGGAGAACGTTCTTTTGCGGATATTATTACCAGTATTCGATACTGGGTCATTCATAGCATTACTATACCTTCCTTATTTATTGCGGGTTGGTTATTCGTCAGCACGGGTTTAGCTTACGATGTATTTGGAAGCCCTCGCCCAAACG